CGTCAGTTTTCTGGATTTGGAGAAGTGCTGATTTTCAGGAACGGGAATCTTATGATATGTTGGGAATTTCTTATGAGAATCATCCTCGCCTTAAACGTATCTTGATGCCTGAAAGTTGGATAGGCTGGCCCTTACGTAAAGACTATATTACGCCCAATTTCTATGAAATTCAAGATGCTCATTGATTGCTAAAAAACCCCTTTTTTAGCAATCAATGAGCATCTTGGCATTCCCCTTCTAGATGAAACAGAGTAACTGGACTTTCATTCGTATTGTGGAGGGCTAAAATAAAAAAAAAAGAAAAAGAGGCTCTCATTGCGATTCCCCAATCGGGAAGATATCATAGAATATACATTTCGTATGAGCAGAAACAATAGGATGATTCTGCATTATGAACTTTGTACCGCGCGCATCACTTAGTGGGGACCCCAGAAAGTAACTTGAGCAAGAGTGAAAAAAAAATATGAAATTTGAAAGAAAAGACAGAAGAGACGAAATGAAGAAATGCAAAATGAGAAGAATCGGAGTTTATTTGTACTGTGTATCCTTTCTATTCCTATCCTTCCAATCTTTTATTGAATCCTTTTAGCTAATTAGCTAATTTTTTTTTAGCTATTATATTTTAGATATATACGAAATTTTAACATACTTTTGGAATAATAAAAGTATGAACAGAGAGGAAAAAAAGAAAAATGAAAAAGAAAGTAAAGAATATCTCGTCTCAATTAATTCATTTCATTTGTATTTTGTATGAGGTATGAATATCTATCCGATACATTATTCACGTGTCAGGAACCAGATTTGAACTGGTGACACGAGGATTTTCAGTCCTCTGCTCTACCAACTGAGCTATCCCGACCATTTCCCGCGCATCATCCTAGCAGAGTACTTATATCTATGTCAATGAAAAGAATTTAAAAAGAAGATCTTAACAAATTGGACCTAGCCCCTGAATTTCTTAGATCTTCAAAAAGAAGACATTCTTTGTAAATGTCAGGAAAAATATATGGACTATGAATGATTCAATAACGGAAATTCCTTGAACATATATATGTTCATATCGTACTATACAAAACAAATGAGATTGGATTGGAAGAAGATACGAGGATTTCTATTCGGATCCTTTTGTGAAAGAACAGAGTGAATGAAATGAGAAAGATATTTCATTTTGTTTAAACTGATCCAGAGCCACTGATGAAAAAAAAAGAAAGAGGATGAGGATAAATAAAGAGTGAGGAAGTAAAATGGGCTTTTTATTGGGGATAGAGGGACTTGAACCCTCACGATTTAAAAGTTCGACGGATTTTCCTCTTACTATAAATTTCATTGTTGTCGGTATTGACATGTAAAATAGGACTCTCTCTTTATTCTCGTCCGATTAATCTTCAAAAGATCTATCAAACTCTGGAATGAATCATTTGATCACTGAATATTTGAATTCGATTCTTTTTTCAACTTCAATTGGAATTGATTCACAATAACTCTTCATTTTTTCATAGATTGTTTGATCTATATCATTCTAATTAATCTAATTAATAGAGAATAGAAATAGAGGGTTTCTATAGATCCTCTATAGATCCTTATCCCATATCATACTATTACTCATATTTATAGTAATATAAATAAGAATAAAGAATATAGAAATATTCTTCTATTCTAGAATAATTAGAATAGAAATAAAATAAAATATAGAATGAATAGATATATGAAATCTATCTATATAATAATAGAATAATATAATAAGACTCTATAATAGAAATCTTCTATTTCTGTTTTCCTATATTTTTCCTATATAGAGGATAGGATTCGATATAAGATTTGGGTTGTGATTAATCGTTTGTTATGTCAGTATGTATACGTACGTATTAGGTATATAAGGTTCTCCTTTCTGTCATTTCAATAGAAGGATTTTAGCTATTAACGTAACGTAGTCAATTTCATTCGTTAGAACAGCTTCCATTGAGTCTCTGCACCTATCCCTTTTATTCTCATTTTCCATCTTTTCTCTCAAAACAAAGATTTGGCTCAGGATTGCCCATTTTTAGTTCCAGGGTTTCTCTGAATTTGGAAGTTACCACTTAGCAGGTTTCCATACCAAGGCTCAATCCAATCAAGTCCGTAGCGTCTACCAATTTCGCCATATCCCCCTTTCCCTTGAGACAAGGGTAATTCCATCCACCTCTTTCATTTATCTTGGCACTATTGAAATCATTAGGTAATGATTCTTATATCGAAAAAGTGTATGCTGCTATTTTATTTTTTTGCCCACCCCCTATTCTATATTCTATCATTTCATCTCTATTGGATGAAAACCTCTTTGTTTAAATACGAAATGATTCTATCATTGATGTATCCGCAATTCAATATGGATAGATATATCCCACATATATATGTGCCTTTCCTCCTCCCTCATTTTTACAGTGTGGTTTGAAATAGTGGAACGGTCAATATTCATTCTTTTTTTTCATTTCAAATCCTAATTTCATTGATGTATTGATATCTTATTTTCATATATATAATCTAATTCATATAATTCATATTTTCATATATATCATTCATATATATCTATATATATATATGGAAATATGGAATATGATATATGGAATATGGAAATATGGAATTGAATTTCTATTTAGATATTAGATATCTAATTTATCTAGATCTAAATCGAAATAGTTTTCTTTTCTATTTTCTAAATAGAATCTAAATTCTATAACTAATAAATAGAAGAAATTGAAATAATAAAATCAATAAATTAAAAAAAGAAGAAGAATCACTAGGTAATAGCTAAGATCCGATAGTTTCCTATATACTATTGCTCTTATATTCGCCCGCTTAGCTCAGAGGTTAGAGCATCGCATTTGTAATGCGATGGTCATCGGTTCGATTCCGATAGCCGGCTCTTTTTCTTTATCAATTTTTTTATTTCCATGATTGAAAATCTCTACTCTCGCTTTCTCTAAATGCCGGGTCACCGATCTATTATGTCATGGTAACTTGCAGCTATAGCTATGAATAAAAGAGTTGACTAGAACAATTAGATCTCTACAGAAGAAATTGGAAAATGTAACCTTCGCTTGAATTTCCTATATATACAAAAAATCCGAATATTGATAAGATTTATTTTATTCTGTTTTGTAGGACTTTAGTAAATTGAGTTTTGCTTTGCTGATCCTTTAGTTCAGTCTGAATTTATATTTTTTTGTCAAATGAAAGTGAATCAAAAAGGAGCCTTTATATGTCTCGTTACCGAGGACCTCGTATCAAAAAGATACGCCGGCTGGGGGCTTTACCGGGACTAACTAGTAAAAGACCCAGATCCAGAAGTGATCTTCAAACCCAATTGCGCTCTGGAAAAAGATCACAATATCGTATTCGTTTAGAAGAGAAACAGAAATTGCGTTTTCATTATGGTCTGACAGAGCGACAATTACTTAAATATGTGCATATTGCTGGAAAAGCCAAAGGGTCAACAGGCCAGGTTTTACTACAACTACTCGAGATGCGTTTGGATAACATCCTTTTTCGATTAGGTATGGCTTCGACCATTCCTGGAGCCAGACAATTAGTTAACCATAGACACATTTTAGTTAATGGTCGTATAGTGGATATACCAAGTTATCGTTGCAAACCCCGAGATATTATTACTACGAAAGATAAAGAAAGATCGAAAGCTCTGATTCAAAATTATCTTGTTTCATCCCCCCACGGGGAATTGCCAAACCATTTGACTATTGACTCCTTACAATATAAAGGATTTGTAAATCAAATAATAGATAGTAAATGGATCGGTCTGAAAATGAATGAGTTGTTGGTCGTAGAATATTATTCCCGTCAGACTTGATTCTAACGAAAATAAAAAAGCAAGGTTCATACCAATTTTGACTCTTTTCACTGAAGTAAATAGAGCACCTCGTGCCCTGTCTCATTCACGTATCAAAAAAGGATCGGCGATACGATATTTGTATTTTACCTATCACAGGGATTAATTAGGGATAGAGAATGTCTATTAAATAAAGGTCTTATCATTAGAATAATGATATCAATTCTTATTTTATTTGATACATTGTAGTCGGTAACGTTGATGGATGAAAAGAAACGGAGAGAGAGGGATTCGAACCCTCGGTAAACAAAAGTATACATAGCAGTTCCAATGCTACGCCTTTAACCACTCGGCCATCTCTCCTACAGAATGTTATTCTTGACCAAAACCCGAATGAATAGCGAGTCCTTCATCTTAATTGTAGTTAATTGTAGTTAATTGTAGTACATGTATGATCATGTATGACCGCCCGATGGTTCCATAAGAAGAAATTCCTTTTCAAATTTCATATTTATCACCAACAACTTCTTTCATCAGCTAACCCATGGAATTCATGAATCGTCCGACGAATCTTTCTATTTCAATTGTATGGTGTGGCACATACACGTTATGCAAACAAAAAGGATTTTATTTGAATTTGATTTTCTCATGGAATGATTATTCCATTCTTTTCCTTTTTGGATCATAACCAAATCAAAACTTCTTGAGTTATCAAAATCCATAGGAAACTTGGTTATTCAACTTAGATGAAATAGTAATAGTCATTGGTATACTACGAAATTGGAATGAAATCTAATCTGATTCAACTATTTCATTTCATCTTTGTCCAAAAGGGGGACACCGCATTTTTTCCAATTAGTCTGTTTTTCTGTTTTTATGTTATTTTGTACTGTACAATTCCTTTTTTTGTGGGATCGTTTTCCCCGAAGGGGAATGAGAAGAATTATAGAATGAATTGCTAATTATGCCTAGATCTCGAATAAATGGAAATTTTATTGATAAGACCTCTTCAATTGTAGCCAATATTTTATTACGAATAATTCCGACAACTTCAGGAGAAAAAAAGGCATTTACCTATTACAGAGATGGTGCGATTTGATTTTTTCTTGTTTTTTTTTACCCCTCAGTTTTACGAGAAAAAGAACGTAGTTCAAAATAGAAAAAACAAATTATTGAA